TTGAACCTATTTTTAAAGAACTCGGAAAAAAAATTATAAAATGGAAAAAGAATTGTTTTCTAGTTCTAAGAGTTTTAAAAAAAAGAACCCATTTGTTTCGAACGATCTTAAACGAAACAAAAGAATGGGTTATCAAAAGCATTCTATTTATAAAAATAATAATAAAAGAACTCTCAAAAATAAATCCAATTCTATTATTTGGATTGAGAGAAGTATATGAATCGAGTGAAACTAAAAAAGAAAAAGATTTGATAATCAGTAATAGTAATAGGATGATTCATGAATCGTCTAGTCAAATTCGATCTATGAATTGGACTAATTATTCACTAACAGAAAAAAAAATGAAAGATCTGACCGACAGAACAAGCACAATAAGAAATGAAATAGAAAAAATTACAAAAGAAAAGAAAAATAAATTTATAACTCCAGAGAGAAATATTAGAGAGAGAAATATTAGTCCTAACATAAAAAGTAATAATGCTAAAAGATTAGAATCCCACAAAAATATTTGGCAGATATTAAAAAGAAGAAATACTCGATTAATCCGTAAATCGCATTATTTTATACAATTTTTCATTGAAAGGCTATACATAGATATCCTTCGATGTATCATTAATATTCCCAAGATGAATGCACAACGTTTTCTTGAACCAACAAAAAAAATTATTGATAAATACATTTACAATAATGAAGCAAATCAAGAACGGGTTGATAAAACAAATAAAAATACAATTCACTTTATAAAGGGACTTTCTAATATTAGAAATAGTAATAAGAATTCACAGAGTTTTTGTGACTTATCCTCCGTGTCACAAGCATATGTATTTTACAAATTATCACAAACCCAAGTTATTAACTCGTATCCGTTAAGATCTGTTTTTCAATATCACGGAACATCTCTTTTTCTTAAAAATGAAATAAAAGATTATTTTGGAGCACAAAGAGTATCTCATTCCGAATTAAGACATAAGAAACTTCGGAATTCTAGAATGAATCACTGGAAAAACTGGTTAAGGGGTCATTATCAATATGATTTATCTCAAATTAGATGGTCTAGATTAGTACCACAAAAATGGCGAAATAGAGTTAATCACCGTTATATGGCTCAAAATAAGGATTTAAACAAATGGGATTCATATGAAAAAGACCCATTAATTCATTACGAAAAAGAAAATTATTCTGAAGTGGACGCATTACCAAATCAAAAAGATAATTTTAAAAAACACTATAGATATAATCTTTTATCATATAAATCTATTAATAATGAAGATAAGAAGAACTCATATATTTATGGATTGCCATTAAAAGTAACTAATAACCAAGAAATTTATTATAATTACAACACACATAAACACAAATTATTTGATATGCCGGACAATATCCTTATCAATAATTATCTAGGAAAAGTTGGTATTATGGATATGGCTAAAAGTCCGGATAGAAAATATTTTGATTGTAGAATTCTGAATTTTAGTCTTAGAAAGAAAGTCGATATTGAGGCCTGGATCGATATCGATACTGGTACGAACAGTAAAAAAAATACTAAGACTAGTAATTATCAAATAATTGATAAAATTGATAAGAAAGGCCTTTTTTATCTTACAATTCATCAAGAAATCAAACCGTACAATCAAAAAAGATTTGATTGGATGGGAATGAATGAAGAAATATTAAGTCGTCCTATATCGAATCTGGAACTTTGGTTCTTCCCAGAATTTGTGCTACTTTATAATGCATATAAAATTAAACCATGGGTCATACCAATAAAATTACTTCTTTTAAATTTTACTGGAACTGAAAATGGTAGTGAAAATAAAAACATCACTGGAAAACAAAAAAGGAATCTTTTTATATCATCGAATAAAAAAAAATCTCTTGAATTAGAGAATCCCAATCAAGAAGAAAAAGAACCCACAGTCCAAGGGAATCGTGGGTCAGTTCTCCCAAACCAAGAAAAAGATGTTGAAGAAGATTATGCAGGCTCAGACATAAAAAAACGTAAAAAGAAAAAGCAATACAAAAGCAATACGGAAGCAGAACTCAATTTCTTCCTAAAAAGATATTTACTTTTTCAATTGAGATGGGATGATTGTTTAAATCAAAGAATGATCAATAATATCAAGGTATATTGTCTCCTGCTTAGACTGATAAATCCAAGAGAAATTGCTATATCCTCTATTCAAAGGGGAGAAATGAGTCTGGATATAATGCTGATTCAGAAGGATTTAACTCTTACAGAATTGATCAAAAAGGGGATATTTATTATCGAACCAGTTCGTCTGTCTGTAAAAAATGATGGACAATTTATTATGTATCAAACCATAAGTCTTTCCTTGGTTCATAAGAATAAGCACCAAACTAATCAACAATGCGGAGAAAAACGCTATATCGATACAAAGAATTTTGAGAAATCCATTGCAAGGTATCAAAAGATAACTGGAAACAGCGACAAAAATAATTCTGATTTTCTTGTTCCTGAAACTATTTTATCGCCTAGACGTCGTAGAGAATTGAGAGTTCTAATTTGTTTCAATTCAAAGAATAGGAATGGTATAGATACCAATCCAGTATTTTGCAATATGAAAAACGTAAAAAACTGTGGTCTCTTTTTAGATGAGAACAAACATCTTGATAGAGATAAAAATAAATTAATTAAATTCAAATTATTTCTTTGGCCCAATTATCGATTAGAAGATTTAGCTTGTATGAATCGCTATTGGTATGATACCAATAATGGCAGTCGTTTCAGTATGGTAAGGATACATATGTATCCCCATTTACAAATTTTGTGATGGTACCTTTTTCCTATATATATCCTGTACCATCTTTGATATATGAAAGCAACTAGATGCACACATGCGTTGTCTTACATTCCAGTCTGATACATGATACTAATTCAGTGACGTATCAATTAGATCTATAAATGAATCAACCTAATCTTCTTATTTTAGGTCTAAATTATTCTCTTTTCTAAGTGCTATCTTTTTGTATCCCTATATGAATAAAATTGAAAATTGGATTGATCGTTGATTCATTTTATTTGATACAATTAGGAATCCATAACGAAATTCAGTAGACCAAAATGGCTGGGATTATTATTACTGATCCGTAAAATTCATATCTTTAAAAAACAAAGGGGGGGAGATTTCGTTTTATGGTAAAAAATCCATTCATCTCAGTTATTTCGCAAGAAGAAAATAGGGGATCTGTTGAATTTCAAGTATTCAGTTTCACCAATAAGATACGAAGATTGACTTCACATTTGGAATTACACAGAAAAGACTATTTATCTCAGAGAGGTCTACGGAAAATTCTGGGAAAACGCCAACGACTACTGGCTTATTTGTCAAAGAAAAATAGAGTACGTTATAAAGAATTAATTGGTCAGTTGAATATTAGAGAGCCAAAAACTCATTAATTGGAAGAGCTTTAATTATTTAATTATTTGATTTATTAGATCTTGAATTTTGATGAATTTATTTTCGTTTTCAGCAATTCATGGAAGAATGAATCGGGGAAAAACCTATGAATGTACCAACTACAAGAAAAGACCTCATGATAGTAAATATGGGTCCTCATCACCCATCAATGCATGGTGTTCTTCGACTCATCATTACTCTAGATGGTGAAGATGTTATTGACTGTGAACCAATATTGGGTTATTTACACAGAGGAATGGAAAAAATTGCGGAAAACCGAACAATTATACAATATCTGCCTTATGTAACGCGTTGGGATTATTTAGCTACTATGTTCACAGAAGCAATAACCGTAAATGCACCAGAACAGTTAGGAAATATTCAAGTACCTAAAAGAGCCAGCTATATCAGAGTAATTATGTTGGAGTTGAGTCGTATAGCTTCTCATTTGTTATGGCTTGGACCTTTTATGGCAGATATTGGTGCACAGACTCCTTTCTTCTATATTTTCAGAGAAAGAGAATTAGTATATGATCTATTCGAAGCTGCCACCGGTATGAGAATGATGCATAATTATTTTCGTATCGGAGGAGTAGCTGCTGATCTACCTTATGGCTGGATAGATAAATGTTTGGATTTCTGCGATTATTTTTTAACAGGGGTTGCTGAATATCAAAAACTTATTACGCGGAATCCTATTTTTTTAGAACGAGTTGAGGGAGTAGGCATTATTGGTGGAGAGGAAGCCATAAATTGGGGTTTATCAGGACCGATGCTACGAGCGTCCGGAATACAATGGGATCTTCGTAAAGTTGATCATTATGAGTGTTACGACGAATTTGATTGGGAAGTCCAATGGCAAAAAGAAGGAGATTCATTAGCTCGTTATTTGATACGAATCAATGAAATGACGGAATCCATAAAAATTATTCAACAGGCTTTGGAAGGAATTCCGGGAGGGCCCTATGAAAATTTAGAAACCCGATGCTTTGATAGAGTAAGGGATCCCGAATGGAATGATTTTGAATATCGATTCATTAGTAAAAAACCTTCTCCTACTTTTGAATTATTGAAACAAGAACTTTATGTGAGAGTCGAAGCCCCGAAGGGAGAATTGGGAATTTTTCTGATAGGAGATCAAAGTGTTTTTCCGTGGAGATGGAAAATTCGCCCACCGGGTTTTATCAATTTGCAAATTCTTCCTCAGTTAGTTAAAAGAATGAAATTGGCCGATATTATGACGATACTAGGTAGTATAGATATCATTATGGGAGAAGTTGATCGTTGAAATGATAATTGATACAACAGAAGTACAAGATATCAATTCTTTTTCCAGATTGGAATCCTTAAAAGAGGTCTATGGGATCATATGGATGCTTATCCCTATTTTGACTCTTGTATTCGGAATCACAATAGGTGTACTAGTAATTGTGTGGTTAGAAAGAGAAATATCCGCAGGGATACAACAACGTATTGGACCTGAATACGCCGGCCCTTTGGGAATTCTTCAAGCTCTAGCAGATGGGACAAAACTACTTTTCAAAGAGAATCTTCTTCCATCTAGAGGAGATACTCGTTTAT